CTGTTTTAAATTGTAAAGTTGCAAATATTTAGTTGACGAGATCTTATTATGGGTTTTTAAAAGGTAATAAAAATTTGCAATTTGAGAGGCTGTTCCTAAAGGGCCTAACGAATTCCAAATTGGAATATCTCTTTGAATTGATTCTTTTATCACATTGGAATATTTTCCATCGTTGAATGGGCCTATTTGAAAACAATTAGACGCTGACAAAATTAGCAAAGATTGGGACTCCTTACTTCTATTCAAGAACGTACGAATAGTTCCTTGATTTTGGCTAAGTGGTTCTTGAATCCTTTCCTTGGGATAAATAGAAAAAAATGGGTTAGTGCGATCTGCCCTATTATCAGAGATCCATCCTGAACCTAAAAGATCCTTCCTTTTTTTGATATATAAAATATGGGATTTTCCTAAATTGATTCTTAGGAAATATCGAATCAGACCATTTGTACTTACTTCAACAAAGGAGGCATGAGCCTCTTCGATAGAAGAACTTTTTTTGTTTTGGTTCCAATTCAACACTAAACAAGTCCGAACTAATTGAATACTTGTGCCAGTAATTCCCCGAATTGGTTTACCATTGCCATAAAGGATATAATTTACGACTCTAAGTTCTAGATTATCCTTTTCCCCCAACGGATCCTCAGGAAAAAGTGTTTCTAAATTTATACCATCCACTATTTCATATATGATTACGGGTCGAACCAAAACAAAATATTTTTTCTTGGTAGGTGTGATCCATTGGACATAGATCCAATTTTTCAATTTTTGCGATTCCTTAAATGTTTTGTTTACCGTTTCCGGCGGTATTAAGATGCCACTGTGTCGGAATATCTTATCTATCTCTACAGGAAAATAGATATCTCTAGAAAAGATTTTAAGTTCAATCTTCTTTTTTTTTCTCTCCACTCGTACCAATCCGCCCACTCGGCTTCTTGTATTTAAAGTGATTTGTGTATCTACTCCAATGATACTATTGTTCCGCACCATTACGGAAGCAGATTCGGGTAAAATATGCACTTCCTCGGGAATAAAAAAAAATCGATCTATTTTCATTTGTTGTTTTGACGTAAATTCTTTAACCCCTCGATACTCAATCAAATCCTCTTTTTTGAGGATTGAATGCAATCCTATAGTCCCATATTTAGCAATTCCCGAACTCTCTCTTCTGTATTGAGGATCATCAAAATAAGCAAGAATACTATTTCTACGAAAAATACCATTTATCGGTATTTCAATAGAAATATTGGAACAGAGCATTATTTCCATTTCCGTCCCTCGTTCTTGAATCCATTGGAATGGAATGATGAATCTATTTCTTCGCCTCTTTGCCAATAAATCAGAATTCTTGTGGAGAATAGAAGGAAATAGGAGATTAGAATGACCTGTATATACGATTCGATTAAATTCTGAATAATTGCGACTACTGCTTTCTTTTTTATCAGAAAGACCCAAACGAAAGAATTTGTCTTTTCCTTGAGTATTATTGACTGTATTAAGGATAGAAATACTTTTTCCTTCCGCAGAAAAAAAATGAACGTTCGTTTGGTCTTGATCTTTGTGGAGTGAAAAAGGGACTACACTGGATCTGCACAAACCTCCTGATAATATCCATAAATGACTTGTTTTTAGTAAGAGATGTACGTTACTATATGTAAATTCGGATGCATGGTATACATCGGTACTCCAGTGCATTTCTCCCTCAACGTCAGAATAAATATGTTTTCGCACTTTTTCTTTAAAACTAAAAGCAGATGTTCCCGCGCGAATCTCAGCAATTACTTGCTCTGATTCTACATATTGATCATTTTGAACTAAAATAAAACTTTGGGGTGGAATAGTTACGTTATGTATAATATCTTCACTCTCAATAGTTACATATAAGTCTATATAACATAGAAAGGCAGGATGTCCATGGCGTGTACGTGTAGGATGAACCAAAACCTCATTGAATTTTATTTTTCCATTAGAAGGGGCTCGTACATGTTCTGCAGTACCCCCTGTGAATACCCCACCGGTATGAAAAGTTCTTAATGTTAGTTGAGTACCAGGCTCCCCAATAGATTGACCCGCAATAATACCTACAGCTTCTCCCAATTCGACCAAGTCGCCATGAGTAGGGCTCCGTCCATAACATAATCGGCAGATCCAAGACGCACTCTTACAAGTCAAGGGGGTTCGGATAGATATTGGTTGCGTTTGAAAGGTTATGAATCGATTGACAAGTCCAATCCCAATATCTTGATTTCGAATGGCAATACATCGCGGGCCTATATATATATTGTCTGCTAATACACGGCCAATCAATGTTTGGATAAAAATTCTTTCCGGCATCATCCCATTTCGATGACTCACAGAAATCCCTTTGGTGGTGCCACAATCTGTTCTACGTACAACAATGTGTTGAACTACTTCAACAAGTCTGCGTGTAAGATATCCAGCATCCGATGTTCGTACAGCAGTATCCACAACACCTTTGCGGGCCCCGTAACAAGAAATGATA